AATAGGCTAAACTTCTCTTAATGTCTCTTTGAGCAAGAGCTAAAGTAGCTCCTAATAGTACCGTTATTACACCTATCAAAGAAATGAGATTCATTATGTAAGGTATGACTGTGAAAAGCGGAAGAAATCGAGCGACAAGAAAAATGCCTGCTGCTACCATAGTAGCAGCATGGATAAGAGCCGAAATAGGAGTAGGCCCCTCCATGGCATCAGGTAACCATACATGAAGGGGAAATTGTGCGGATTTAGCAACTGCACCGACGAATAATAGGGAGGCACACAGAGTAGCAAATAAAGAGTTGACCCCATTATTACGGATCAGGTTATTGAAGATTTCGAACAAATCGCGAAATTCGAAACTTCCTGTTATCCAATAAAAGCCTAAGATTCCTAATAATAACCCAAAATCCCCTACACGATTAGTTACAAACGCTTTTTGACAAGCATTTGCGGCAGCCGGTCGTGTGAACCAAAAACCTATTAATAAATACGAACACATTCCCACTAGTTCCCAAAAAATATGAATTTGTATCAAATTGGAACTAGTAACTAATCCCAACATGGAAGTATTGGAAAAACTCATATAAGCAAAAAATCTCAAATATCCTTGATCATGAGACATATAATTGTCACTATAAATAAGAACCATGATTCCAACCGTAGTGATTAGTATTGACATAATAGAAGTAAGTGGATCGATCAAGTAGCCGAACTCTAAAGAAAAATCAGTATTGATGGTCCAAGACCATAGATGTTGATAGATAGAACTGCCATTTATCTGTTGAATAGACAGATCGGACGAAAAAACCATAACTATACTTAGCAATGAAACACTAGGAAAAGTCCACATACGACGCAGATTTTTTGTTGCGGTCGGAACAAGCAGAAGTCCCAACCCTATTGACATAGTAACTGGAAGTAGAGCGAAAGGTATGATCCATGCATATTGATATGTATGTTCCATAAGAAAATCAAACTTTCTTTTTTTATTCTTATTAATTGTTTCCCATTCACCAGCCCTTATTTCTTCCGGAAGGAGCAATAATCAAATCAAAAAATAAAATAAAATAAAGATATACAAGATATAAAAGAACTCAAATATTATTTTTCATTCTTAATTATTCTGATTCTTTCCAAACTATTGAAAAAAAAAACCAAAAATTCAAATGAAGAAGTTACAATTCTTCAAATAATCAAGTTACTAGTTAAAAGCTACTACCTAGTTATTAACGAAGATATTTATTAAGATAAAAAATACGAGATTTTCAATTATTCTACTATATACATACGATACAGTGATTTCTATCCATATTTATATCAATATAGTAAGGAAAAAGAATGATACCAAAATTTCAAGTACTTTATTCTGATATGTATCGTAGAATCTGCCAATAACTCGATCCAATAAACCTAGTTTTTTTTTAGTTTCTTCGGAGTCATTAACTAAAACAAATTCTGGAATTGATTGGCTTCTAGTCCAATAAAACAAACTTATGTTTATGTGTTTATGAAAAATCCTAGAATACTTGTCACTTCGCATAGAACTAAAAAGAGAAATTACTCAAATTACCTTTATTTTATCAAGTAATGTATTGTTTAACGGATTAACTACTTTGATTTAATTTCAATTTAAATTATGTGGACTCTATCTCCGAGCTTGATCAATTAATAGAAAAAGGTTACATTCATTATTGGTTTCCTAAATTAGGAAAGGGTTCTTAAGCTTTTCGATTTATTAAAGATAACATTTATAATATATATATATATATATATATTATCTAAATAGACTGAGATATGAATTGGAACCTTTTTAATTCTTATCAATGGCATCCGATTCAACGGTAGTAGATCCCGCCCGTAGACATAGATTGAATAAAGATATGAAGCCCTCAATCAGTACAAATTATTCTTTCTTCGAACATTGGATGTAATGGAAATGTGAAAAAAAAAAATTCCCTTGAAAATCACATCGTTTTTTTTTTTCTTCTATTTCATTTCTTTTTTTATCCTTAATGATACCATATGCGATGCTCATCTATCTGTATCCATACTTTTCTATGTTATGAAGTAAGCATAAGTATCGGCTATGGAATAAAGATAGATAATGAATAGTTAATAGAAAGAACAATCTATTTTGAATTGAACAATAAATGTCTTTCACGTCCAACTATAAAAATGAGTGACCCTTTTATTTTGAAATGGCGGTTCCAAAGAAACGTACTTCTCTGTCAAAAAAGCATATTCGTAGAAATATTTGGAAAGGAAGGGGATATCAGGCCGCGGCAAAAGCTTTATCTTTAGCTAAATCTATTTCTACCGGGCATTCAAAAAGTTTTTTTGTGCGACAAACAAGTAATAAAGCCTTGGAATGATCTGAATCTGAATCAGCATGACTCGATGAATTGGATGATTAAATTTATAAGATGAAGAATTCACATTAACTAATGTTTTGAACTCATCAATATGAGATAGAACTAGCTGTTGTGGTATGTAGAATACGAAGTATTCTGTATACTAGGTTCTAAAAATGATTTCTTTTTTGTTTGAAAAAAAAAAAAGAAAGAAGTAGTTAGACACAAAATACAAGGTTTCACCTTTCATTGATTGGTTTTTATAATTCGCGAGATGGGGATTGTAACTTTCCCCATCGATTCATTTTTCACAATAACAAAACTCTTACTTTTTTTTTTTTTCTTAGGAAGGGATTGGCTTATTGGATTATGTATCTCCAATAGTTATACATCATTAAGATTTTTGGAAAATCTGAAACAAGTATGAACGAGGTTAGAGCCCCCTTTTTTGTTCCAAAGTAAGGCGGGGGTAAGATTCATAGTCAAAGTCAATGGATTATTGAAACTAATTGATTAAAATATACATTTTAAAACTTTGATTTGTAGCTCTCTGAATCACTACATATCTACAAGGACTCCCTCTTGTTTCGAACAGATAAAAAAAAAATAATAAAACTGCCAGGATCCCATTTAGATCGATATTTATGTACTAAATAATGAGTCAATCTTACGTTACGTAATCCAACCCCAATGGATCCTATCCCATGTTTGAGCTGGAGGATCGATCAATCGATATATCTAGATCCAATATCTAAATTATTTTATCTATTAATATTAGATTTCAAATCTATATATAAAGAGATCTTATCAGTTTAAATTTGATTTTCTAAGTTTTCTAAGTTAAAGTACATACAGTAGAATTCCGATAAAGATTGAAACTCTTTTGTTATACGATATGCCCGGTCCAATACCTAATGGGTTTGTTAAATCCTCACACAAATTATGTTATGTATACAATGAAGATCCCAATCATTAATACATCTTTGATACCAAACTATCCAAATTTTTATAGAAATCCTTTGGATGTAGTGATGAAGTTGTGATATATAAAAAATATGGTTTTATTTTGTTCATTGAAAAAGGAATCTTTTTCATTTCGGATCTATCAAATCAGATAAATGAGACATTTAATGAATCGTCAAAAAATGAGAAAAAAAAAAATTCTTAGTTCTATACCCGGACTCAGGGCATAACCGTCTAGTTCCAACTATTCCAGAAGAACTTAGAATACGGAAAAGCCCGCTATTTAAAACGACCCCCTGCCACAATACTAAGGATTATTGAGCGTTTAAATATTTATTTGAACGGGTCTTCATTCATCGATTCTAACATTTCCTAAAATAGATTGCATTAAATCCCTCAATCTCGACGATTGAACATCATATGGACTATGATTATTTCGATAAAGCCGCCATGGTGAAATTGGTAGACACGCTGCTCTTAGGAAGCAGTGCTAGAGCATCTCGGTTCGAGTCCGAGTGGCGGCATCCTCTAAAAAAGGCACAATAGATCCTATAATGAATTCAATTCCGGATTTCCATTCCGTAATTGGGGATACCCTCCTAAAAAAAAATTATGATATTTGCCACTTTAGAACATATATTAACTCACATCTCTTTTTCTATCATTTCAATTGTTATTACGATTCATTTGATGACCTTATTAATCCATGAAACCGTAGTACTATTTGATTTGTCAGAAAAAGCCATGATGGCTACCTTTTTCTGTATAACAGGATTATTAGTTACTCGTTGGATTTATTCGAGACATTTGCCGTTAAGCGATTTATATGAATCTTTAATGTTTCTTTCGTGGAGTTTCTCCATTATTCATATGTTTCCTAAAAGACGGAACCAGAAAAGTTATTTAAGCGCAATAACCGCGCCAAGTGCTATTTTTACCCAAGGCTTTGCCACTTCGGGTCTTTCAACCGAAATGCATCAATCTGCAATATTAGTACCTGCTCTACAATCCCAGTGGTTAATGATGCACGTAAGTATGATGTTATTGAGTTATGCAGCTCTTTTATGTGGATCGTTATTATCCGTAGCTCTTTTAGTCATTACATTTCGAAAAAACCTAGATATTCCTCGCAAAAGCAATCATTTATTAATTGGGTCATTTTCCTTTGTGAATGAAAAAAGAAGCGTTTTACAAAACACTTCTTTTCTTTCATTTATAAATTATCACAAGTATCAATTAACTCAACAATTAGATCAGTGTAGTTATCGTGTCATTAGTCTAGGGTTTACTTTTTTAACCATAGGTATTCTTTCGGGAGCAGTATGGGCTAATGAGGCATGGGGGTCTTATTGGAATTGGGACCCCAAGGAAACTTGGGCATTTATTACTTGGACCATATTCGCGATTTATTTACACAGTAGAACAAATCAGAGCTTTCAGGGTGTGGATTCGGCAATTGTGGCTTCTATAGGATTTCTTATAATTTGGATATGCTATTTTGGGGTCAATCTATTAGGAATAGGACTACATAGTTATGGTTCATTCACATTAACAACTAATTGAAGAAAGGGCCTGAAGAATACATAGGAACATCGTCCCGTATATTATATAAAGAAGGTTTGTGCAAGTTTTTTCGAACCATTTGAATCAAGTAGTGATTCAAATGGTTCGAAAAAACTTTAGATG